CTCATGTAACAAGCCAAGGTCCTGAAAGAATCACTAAGGATATTCCGCATTTAGAGGCTCGTTTACTCCGAAATTTAGACAGAAATGGAATTGTGATGCTGGGATCTTGGATAGAAACAGGTGATATCTTAGTAGGTAAATTAACACCTCAGACAGCGAGCGAATCTTCATATGCCCCGGAGGATAGATTATTACGAGCTATACTTGGCATTCAGGTATCCACTTCAAAAGAAACTTCTCTCAGACTACCTATAGGGGGAAGGGGTCGAGTTATTGATGTTAGATGGATCCATAGAAAAGGGGTTTCCAATTCTAATCCAGAAAAGATTCGTGTATATATTTCACAGAAACGTGAAATCAAAGTAGGTGATAAAGTAGCTGGAAGGCATGGGAATAAGGGTATAATTTCTAAGATTTTGTCTAGACAAGATATGCCCTATTTGCAAGATGGAACGCCCGTTGATATGGTATTCAATCCATTAGGAGTCCCTTCACGAATGAATGTGGGACAGATATTTGAATGTTCGCTCGGGTTAGCGGGGGATCTGCTAAAGAAACATTATAGAATAGGACCCTTTGATGAGAGATATGAGCAAGAGGCCTCAAGAAAACTAGTGTTTTCTGAATTATATGAAGCCAGTAAGCAAACAAAAAATCCATGGGTATTTGAACCCGAATATCCGGGAAAAAGCAGAATCTTTGATGGAAGAACAGGAGATCTTTTTGAACAACCTGTTCTAATAGGAAAGTCCTATATCCTAAAATTAATTCATCAAGTTGATGATAAAATCCATGGACGTTCCAGTGGGCATTACGCACTTGTTACACAACAACCCCTTAGAGGGAGGGCCAAACAAGGGGGACAAAGAGTAGGAGAAATGGAAGTTTGGGCTCTAGAGGGATTTGGTGTTGCTCATATTTTACAAGAGATGCTTACTTATAAATCTGATCATATTAGAGCTCGTCAAGAAGTACTTGGTGCTACGATTATTGGATCAACAGTACCTAACCCAGAGGGTGCTCCAGAATCTTTTCGATTGCTCGTTCGAGAACTACGATCTTTGGCCCTGGAACTGAATCATTTCCTTGTATCTGAAAAGAACTTCCAGATGAATAGGAAGGAAGCTTGATCTCAATGAATCAGAATTTCTATTCTATGATCGACCAGTATAAACATCAACAACTTCGAATTGGACCAGTTTCCCCTCAACAAATCAGGGCTTGGGCAAAAAAGATTCTACCCAATGGAGAGATAGTTGGAGAGGTGACAAAACCCTATACTTTTCATTATAAAACTAATAAACCGGAGAAAGATGGATTGTTTTGTGAAAGAATTTCTGGACCCATAAAAAGTGGGATTTGTGCTTGTGGAAATTACCGAGGGATTGGGGCTGAAAAAGAAGACCCGAAATATTGTGAAGAATGCGGGGTGGAATTTGTTGATTCTCGGATACGAAGGTACCAAATGGGATACATCAAACTGACATGTCCAGTGACTCATGTGTGGTATTTGAAACGTCTTCCTAGTTATATTGCGAATATTTTAGATAAGCCCCTTAGGGAATTAGAGGGCCTAGTATATTGCGATGTGTGATTTGATCGAAATTTTCATTTGACAGATTTGGACTGAGAAACTGTCATCCCATTGAATCTGATTGGGATGCCCCCGGCTCTGACATGTATCTTGAGAGGAGGAACATGAAGCTCAGAATTATGGGTGCATTCAAGACTTAAAAATGGAAGAAAAGGGGAATTGATCCATGGTCGATTCCGTAACAGATAATATAGGAATAGTTAGTTATACCTCGTGAAAAAAAGACTTTTTGTGGAATTAGACATTCCATTTTTTTTGAGAAAGAAAATCTCAAGCGAAAGTGAATATGGCATGGTTACGGGAGCTTATCTATCGCATATATGCTTCAAGGGATATCATGGCACATAACCATCGAGGTGAGTAGAGACCTAAAAAAGATCGAATGGAACAATACAATATATAGACAAATAAATCCTTTACGAGTCCCACAATATTCCTTTTCAGGGGATTCATCATTTGAGGGGAAGTAGACTACTCAATAACTTCACATTTCCTTTTTTTCGTAAACAACATAAAAAAAGGAAAAAGGGTTAGAGTGAAAATAAAAAAGAAAAGATAAGAATGAATCAATGAAAGGCTGGTCCTTATTGGGAACTTGAGTAAAGAGTAGCTTTTTGTAGGGTTTTCTCGAACAAAGTTTAAAAAGAAGAAGAACCCCTTTCTTTATTTGGTGTAACTACTTGAGCCGGATGAGAGGAAACCTTCACGTCCGATTGTGAGGGGGGGAATCCAATACTATAGGAACCTATCTCAATTTTTCTTTTGCTAGGTCCATAGCTAAAAAACCTACTTTCTTACGATTACGAGGTTCATTCGAATATGAAATCCAATCCTGGAAATACAGCATCCCACTCTTTTTTACTACTCAAGGTTTTGAGACATTTCGAAACCGAGAAATCTCTACGG